ATTGAGTCATAAACCGACCTAGGTAAATCCATGAGTTCGATTCTATTATTTTTTCCTCTTTTATTCTGAATAACTATCTGAATCTTGAATTGTCTTATGACTCATCACTCAACTCAGATGAATTTTTTGAAAGAACTATGCTTTGAACAAATGATCCCCGCTCCCATCACCAGTTGCTCCTCCTATCTACACCCGCTCCACCAACTAATCTTATTTTTGGATCTTGTTTGTGATATTGAGAAAAGATCAATCAATAAATATCTCTATGGATTCTTCCAACTTATTTCTATTCTATAGTATATTAAACGACTACAGTACCCTATATAATTTATATGATATGACTTTTAAATTTTAATTCATTTTTTTAATTTTATTGTCTTCTTTCTCTTTTATATTTCCTTCAGATGAATCGAAAACTACAAAGTATAATATATTTTTGAATGGTTCGAGCCAAAAAATGGACTATTTGCTTATTTACTTTACCTTGTTGTTGTCAGAAAAAGAGGGGAAATTCCTTATTTTCCCCCTGTCTCTAAATGAAATATGATATGCAATATAAAATAGTAAATTAAATACTATATACTATATAGTGGATAGTGGACTGGAAATTCAAATATCTTTCTATTTCTAGTATCCGTTCTCGTTATCCATCCCATTGTCGAAACAAAAATAGAGGATGCATCAATATGTAAATATTTGGTACATAAAGCCACGACCCGATCTATCTATATTTATAACTATAGATAGATAAAAAAAATCTATATATAGATAGATAAAAAAATCTATATATAAGCAACCGATCCTTTTTTTTTGAATCAAAGAAAGATATTCAAAAATAGGCGTCTCTTATTTTGTGACTCAGAATAAACGTTTCGCGTGGAGGAGTGGAGGAACGGAATAATAATTTATTCTTATGGAGGATCCAAAAAAGATTGAATCGGAAATATCGACAAATTCTAAATTCTTGCGACGTAGTCTAAAGGAAATGAAAAAAAAATTTCGAGGCTACAATTCTATCTCTATCAAATTTGAATATCAGAATAGCTGATATAGTCATGATTCAATAGGTCAGGTCCACTTACCTTTTTTATTTCTTATATTTATGATGGATTTGATTGGAATAACGGAAAAGTAGGAATATTTGGCGATTCATAATTGGGGTTGAGTAGGTAGAATATCTATGTCCTCGAACCAAAAATATGGAATAATGAAACCCGAGTTGAGTAAGAATATAGCCTGTAGTGACATAGTTGTCTTCCCAATAAGCGGGGTGATTTATCATTATAATGAACACTTTATAATCACTATACTATCTCATTATATTTATAATGATAATTAGTTAATTAACTCATTCTAATAAAAAAAATATCCCTATTATCCACTAAAAAATGAAGATTGAAACTAGAGTTTTGTGGAAAAAGCCCCTTATCGGATTTGAACCGATGACTTACGCCTTACCATGGCGTTACTCTACCGCTGAGTTAAAAGGGCCTATTTTATTCCATTCCTGAATGAGACAATGTGAAGACATATACATATATTATATACCTACATATTACATTACATAGGTGCATACAGTAGGCTCATAGTGTCTCATTCGGGAATATCTTTTTTTTTTTAGTCAGCCTAGGCTAAAACCTAATTACTTTTTTTTTTCTTTTATTGCCCCCTATCACAACGAGATTCGTTTGATTAATACACAAATTGAAATAGATACAAGATATTTGATATGTGATCAAATCATGTAATGTATGGAATGAAAAGATTCAACTCGTACCTGAAATCCAAGCTCTGCTCTTAGAAAAAAAGAAACTTTCTATCGTTTCTTAATTTCCTAGCTGTAAGATAGGAATATCGCATCTTAACAATGCGTGAATCGATGCGTGAAGGTTGAAGAATGGCTTTTCTGTCGGACAAATCACTAGCGATCCTATACTTCATTAATTATTAATTATAACACATTATAATTATTTCCTATATAATGGAATGTTTATCCATTCTAATGATATAGAATCCATATATAGAAATAGAATATAGAATTTTTTTCATTCATGAACCATGAATGAAAAAATATTCTATCGGAATCGCGAAAGGAAAGGTGGAAAACTTATTCGTATTTAGTCACACCATTACATTATATTGACAATTACAAAAAACTATTCATACTATGAGTATATATAGTATGATGTCGGTTGGGCATCGCAGATATGCCCCCATCGTCTAGTGGTTCAGGACATCTCTCTTTCAAGGAGGCAGCGGGGATTCGACTTCCCCTGGGGGTAGGGTACTACGAAAGGAGGTTGATCATGTATTATCAATAAGTCTAGACTTGATTCTTCCTGGGTCGATGCCCGAGTGGTTAATGGGGACGGACTGTAAATTCGTTGGCAATATGTCTACGCTGGTTCAAATCCAGCTCGGCCCAAGAATTCACCGATCCATCATGAGATTACATAATATAAGAAATTTGTCCGCCGGAAACGTCTGGTTAATTTTATATCCTATTTGTTTTTTTCCGATATATTCTTCATTTTATGAATTATCTAGATTCATATCATAATCCGAAAATATAGGACAAGAATTAACAAGTCAAAATATTTTTTGGAAAGATTTCGTATCAATCGATTTAACACGATTTGACAATAGGATTTCTAGTAATCCGTGTCGTTCTCACTAAAGTCCATATCTATGTGGATATTAATATACCAATAACTCCTTTCTCTGTTACAATACGACAATTCTAAATTAAACTAGTCTTAATCAAATCATTAATAATATGTATGCTGTATACCTTATTTCTCTGGGATTGTAGTTCAATCGGTCAGAGCACCGCCCTGTCAAGGCGGAAGCTGCGGGTTCGAGCCCCGTCAGTCCCGACCTAGTATCCGATGACTCCATCAATTCATTTTTTTATTTTCTGTCAAGGGGCATAGAGTGGGATCTAATTCCCATAGGGTCCTTTTTTTTCCGTTTCTAATTTTTTATTGAGAAAATACAATGCGACAATTTCAATTACTTCAATTAGTACCGAGGGGGATAGTCATATTGAATTGGTACAATTGTGGGTAGCACCCTATTTAGTTAGGATTAAAAGAAATCCTTGTCTGGTTTTTTTCGATTGCTCCTGACCCGTGGAAGGGAATCGAATACTTATATATATACTTTCACTAGAGCATATACACAAATTTTGATTCGTTTATTGTACGATAAAAAATGCACTTTTCATATAGTTACCTCGATAAAATACTTTTTTTCATATTAAAGCCTCTTTCTAGCTCCAATTTTTGATAACTTAAATTACTAATAGGAAACAATCTATTTATATCATTCAAACTACATACTTCATTTTGGATATATGTGTCCCAGGGCCGGTTCAAGGAAAGAAAGGAATATTTAAATTAAGTAATTACGAAAAGGAAGAGCAAACAAAGAAAAGATAGACCCTCTCTTCTCTTAGTGAGGGAATGAGTAATCTTTTTTTATTTCCGGGGAAGGTCCTATCGAAGAAAGAACAAACTAAAAAAAAAGAGTTCATTTTTTATTTTTTAATTTATCAAAATATTCGATCTTTTCCTCTTATTTTTTCCATTTTACTTCTACTATTTGGGTTGGGTTTTTGACCAATGGAAGCGGAAGATGGGCCAGATGATCCTTTATTATATTATATATATGATTCTATAAATAAGACGGTAGGTTATAGAAAATAACGAATGGATAAAATAAAGAATAATAATTCAATGAGATTCTAAATTGGATCAGGAATTCCATTTTAGGTTTTTATTCCGTATGGATAAAAGATCTTCCTATGTTATACTATTCCATTCTCGATGATGAATAGATTTGATAGCTCAGATATTGTTATTCAATGATATTGATCCGATTCAATATCATCTGGATGTATTTCTCCCATTGAATTTACAGGATAAAGATTTAGAATCTCTATGGGATCAGATCCCGAGTTATTAATTATGAAGTAAAAAAACGATGAAATTATGGAAGTAAATATTCTCGCATTTATTGCTACTGCACTGTTCATTCTAGTTCCTACTGCTTTTTTACTTATCATTTACGTAAAAACGGTCAGTCAAAACGATTAATTTGAATCAAGCTTGACTTCTTAGTTCTTATCAATAATGGAAGAAATGAAAGGGATTCAAATTCCACGTCTTAAATAAAATGAGCGAATTAAAATCAGACGTATATGAGATTTGATAGTATGGTAGAAAGGAATATAGGAACCTTTCTACCATACTATCTATTAGTGTATAATTCTACTATACATTATTATATAAAATAATAAAGTTGGACTGTATAAAGAAAGATGGCTTAATGTAGATCACTCCGTAATCTGTATATTGATATATGTACATATAACTCCCATATGTGTAATATACACAGTACCCCAATTCGAGTTCTTTACTTTGGTACATCCATTTGGTTTAGACCGATTTCGATCAATATGATATAATTGAATGCCCACCTTTACTCTTATCTTATAAAATACGTATCTACATAATAACAGATCGACTTCCTTTTTGAACAGTAAAGCGAGAAACAAATAAAAAGGGGTCGATTGCTCCTCATTGTAATATTTATATATAATTCTGTTAAGAGCTAGTTCATCTAAATACTCTATTTCAATTTGGTTGGAAAAAATTGCATATCATGCGTATTCCGTTTAGTTTCAAAATACGAAGATGGGAATCATTTAATTTAACTATTTGTTTGATTGAAAGGTTATTCGTCATCTATTACATTACTTTACTGGATTCCAGTCGAATTAAAAAATGAAGATATTTGAAAGAAAAACGCTTTGCAGAAGGATTATGAAACTATTAATACAGTTTGATTACTCAACTCAATTCAATTAGTAATTACCCTAGCCCTAGAGTCCACTTCTTCCCCATACTACAAGTGAAAGGGAAAATGTAAAGACTACCATTAAAGCAGCCCAAGCAAGACTTACTATATCCATGTGAATTATGCCCCCGAATATGAAG